CTGGTATTCTTGTGATCGGTTTAATAGGTGTTTTCTTTTATGGTTCATATTCCGGATTGGGGTCATCCCTGTAGTACTCGAATGAATTGAGTCGTAGAGATGAAAATGTAAGAACTCAACGGGATTCCCTTTTTTGTTTGTCGGATTCTAGGGGAAAGTGCCCGTTGAGTTCTTAAGAATCGTATCTTTTTTTTTCGTATAACTAAAAAAAAAGAGTAAAGGTTCTTGATCCTGTTCTTCAAAGAATCATTACTCTTTCGACACAAGGAAAGGGTGTTGAAATTCACTTTCTTGTGCCGAAGACTAGACTAGCAAGACGAATTTTTTGTTTCCCACCGTTATATGTTCTATATATCTGATTACTTCTGTCTAGTATCTAATTCAATTGGATTTTTTTTACTCTAAAATTCGACTATAAAAATCATACATTTTATGACATTGAAATCTAGCAATAGTATCATAGCCACATTACCCCACTTTGAAAAAAAATAGTTTTTTTTTCAAAATCTACATACTATGATTAGTAATGTGATACAAAGAATTACCGGCATCCGGTAGAAAGGTAGAAAAAGAGTCTAACCTAGCAAATAGGTTTTGAGAATTTTCATTTTTTGGTGTCTATAAATCCACAAGTCTAGAAATTCATTTCAGCCAGTTGAACCTTCTCAAACTGTTTCTTTTTAAGAACCAAAAAGATTTGTGACAAAATAACAGATGCCAAGAAGAATAAAAGTCCTTGGACACGTAATGGATCTTGAAGTACTATTTCTGCATCTCCCTGACCAAACCCGCCTACATTAGGATTACTCGTTAATGGTTGATCCAATCTGACCGATTCACCCTCTGAAACAAGAAGTTCTGGTCCTGGGGGGATAATATTAACCACTTGTCGCCCGTCCGCATTTGTTATGTTTATTTCATATCCCCCTTTTTCTTTTCGGATTATTTTGCTTACTATGCCTGCTGTTGTAGCATTATAAACTGTATTGTTACTCCTGCTCCCGTCGGGATAAATCTGACCCCTTCCCCTGTTCCCACCTATGTAGATAGGATATTTTAAGAAGTGAACATCTTTTTTATTAGTCGGGTCAGGGGCAAGAATAGGAAAGACTATTTCGGTATATTTCTGACCGGGGACGGGTCCTATCACAAGAATATTTTTTTTATTAGGGCGATAGCTCTGAAAAGACAAATTGCCTATCTTTTCTTTCATATCGGGAGAAATACGATCGGCAGGGGCTAATTCAAAACCCTCCGGTAAAATAAGAACAGCCCCCACATTCAAACCCCCTTTTTTACCATTAGCAAGAACCTGTTTCAGTTGTATATCATAAGGAATTCGAACAACTGCTTCAAATACAGTATCCGGAAGTACCGCCTGCGGAACCTCAATATCCACGGGCTTATTAGCTAAATGGCAATTGGCGCATACAATACGCCCCGTCGCTTCTCGTGGATTTTCATAACCTTGCTGTGCAAAAACGGGATATGCTTCTGAAATGTCCGGACAGGTTATGATATATATTAGAAGCGATACGGAAATAGAACGAGTAATCTGTTCCTTTATCCAAGAAAAGGTGTTTCTATTTTCCATGGTCCGATAGTTGATCCAAAAGTTTCTACAATTACAATAAGGGGGGTAAGTCGCTAGTATAGTTCCCTATCCACGATTCTGTTAGTTACTTAACTAATTTTACTGGGAAATAGTATAAATATCGGATGAATCCCGAAGATGGTTAAAAATAGAAAACGTAAATACGATTTTCAATACTTTGTTTATGTACAACTACAAAATAACAAGGGCTCTAATTTTATTAGATTAATATCAGTGGATTTTTTATTTTTTTATCAGCCATTCATTGAATGATAAATAATTACAAGTGACGGAGATACTCGATTTAAATAACGAAAAATCAAATATTTAAAAGTTGTATCAAGAATGACTGGAAGGGTGGAAACAAGACCAGATAGAATTTGATCATTATGAACAAATCCAAAATTTTTGTAGACAGAGCCAATCAGTAATTCCCAACCGTGGGGTGAATGAAATCCGATACATAAGTCAGTTAATAATAGAATAGAAAAAGCTTTGACTGTATCGCTTAAGTTATATAGGAATTTCTGGGACCACGAGTTAAGAATACTAAGTTCTTCATTACCAATGATAGAATACCCGCTTAGAATAACAAAACATATTATATTTGTCGAGAAGTTCAAAATCGTCTGAATACGATCCTCATTGTGTATCCTAATTAGTTGGATCGTTTCTTGTTGGATTCCTATACGAAGCTTGTGTAGACGTATTTCTGAGTATTCGTCGATCAATTCGTCGAAGACGAACAGTTCCTCCAATTCTATGAATTTTTCTAGAATACTCTTTTCTTGAATCTCATTCAAACAAATTTCGGATTGACCGGTATGCCACAAATTAGTAACCCAATATTCCAGACTTTTTTTAAATGAGAGAGAAAGCCACCAGGGCAAAAATACTATAGATGCAAGATATACTAGAGGTGGGAATACTTTCCTTTTTGCCATTTTTTCCTCTGTGAATTGTTAATCAACGAACTCCACTCGTCCACTTTATGCGATTAAATGTTTCTTTCACCTATGAGTTCTATATTCTATACAAGGTATGGAACTTATGAATCTCTTTTATTTAGTTTAGGATTTTTTGGTTAGTCTTTGAATCTAGAAAGAATAGAGAAATTGACTAAGAATCCACTTCGAATAAAGAAATACTAAAAAAATATCGGGAAACAATATCTGAATCAGAAAAGGAGGGGATTCCTGTGTTTTTATCTCCTGATAAAGCGGGAATCTACCAGTTATCAAAATACTTCAATTGGTACACGCAAGAAATAGGCCAATTCAGTAGCTTTTTGTTCAATTTCTCTTGGAGTCAAATTATCATCAATGCGCGTTAAGGGAATGGCCCCCCATCCTCGGATGTCTATATAAAGAACACGACGAACATAAATACTCTCTTTAACTTCTATTCTAATGGACTGAATATCTTTTATAAAGAATCGACGTAATATGCGACGATTTTTTCCAGGGAATCCCCAACGAAAAATACACATTACGCCTTCCTTTCTATCGAATCGATCATAACCACTACCTACATTCCAAAAAATTGTGCACCACAAATAGGAACTAATAAAGAGACCTGCGAGTCCGTAGAAAGACATCACGATCCCTTGCGAAAAAAAAATGATTGGATGAGAAGGAAAAAAGGATATCCAATTTCGTCCAAGGTAACTGGACGTTCCAACCAATAAGAATCCCAATGAACCTAAAAAAAGGATAAAGGCCCAGCAGAAATTACTTATTTTTCTAGACCCCGCGATAAGTTCTATCCATATATGTTCTGATCGCCAACTCATACTAGATCCGATTGTATTTTATTGGAATTGAGAGACTACCTCAAATTAATTTGACTTTACTTTTTTATTTACGAAATAACTCTCATCAACTAGCACTAGTTTGGTATGAACCTTAGGAATAAGTCATCAAATTGATTAGATCTAAAAAACTAGCATACCTCAGAAAATCCCACTATACACCTAAATACACAAACCTTCCATTGCCAATTTGAGCATCCAGTGATTCGGATCACGGATAGAATTCATTGACTATATATCTTGTGTCAGCGGGCCTAGGGGCCCTGTGCTTTTTTATGTTTTTGTTTGCTCGGTGAAAATCACATATTATAGCATATTTCAATAAATGAATATCTGTTTTATGATACAAATCTAAGTTTTGAAACAATTGGAGGGTATAGATATAGGGTCACCTCGAATCTAAAGAATCTTGTTTTTTTGAACATGAAAAGATAAAGAAGCCATTGCAATTGCCGGAAATACTAGGCCTACTAAAGGCACAAAAATAGAGGGAAAACTGAAAGTTGTCATAGAATGGGTACCTCAATTTATTGTTTGTACCTGTTATGTTATTATTATTATTTCTAAATTCAATATATCTTATAATAATTAGAATTTATAAAATTAGAAAAGAATGAAAATAATAAATTCAAATAAAGCTCATTATTATGACTGTAATAACTCATTTAATACTCAATTTCAATTATTAAGACAACATAACTATAAATCGAAGTATCTACATCTCTATATCTAAATATTTAAGTGAGTGTCTAGAACAAGAACAAGAAATGTAGAACTAAGTATTTGTCTTTTCGTCTTGTCTTCGAATTTAAAAAATAAAGAATTTCTTACAGATTATCGAATAATTCATTAGAATACGAACCAACAGGTATTTTTAGCTAAAACAGGATTTTCGGGAAATAGAAATAAAAAACTTTTTGTTTTTTAGAGTTGAATTATATACGTAAGAGGCGAAGAAGAATTACGCCTTGTTTGTCTAATTTTATGAAAGGGGGAATTCCATCTTTTTATAGAGATTTTAATCAGAAATAGAGATAAGGGGGAGTTATACACAACTTTTGCTTCTTTATACAATTCGATCTTATGTGACGAAAGACAATTCTCCTTTTTTTGATTCTGATAAACTAACTGCCCACTTGCTACAAATAATTGAGCTTAGTGCTCTATTTTATTTCGTCTCTATTCCATTTTGATTCAAAGGAAAGAAAGCGTGGAACTTAAATAACTCACTCAAAACGCTTTTTAAAAGATTACGTGATACGATTAGGTCAAATAAGCCCTTCTCGAATAAATATTCAGCCGATTGCGAACCCTCGGGTACTGTTTTATTCAATGTTTGTTCAATTACCCTTTTACCCGCAAATGCAATGTAAGCGTCGGGTTCAGCAATAATGATATCACCCAACATACCAAAACTAGCTGTCACTCCACCAGTAGTAGGAGATGTAAGGATTGATACATAAAACAACTTTTTATTTGATTGATAATCGTATAAAGCAGACGATATTTTAGCCATTTGCATCAAGCTCAAACTTCCCTCTTGCATACGCGCCCCCCCGGAAGCACACACTATAACAAGAGGCAGAAATTGATTGG